TAGAGAGCTTCTCTGGTCCTTCACTAATCGGGGCTAAAACTCCGGAAATTAGAAATGCCAAAATAGGAATAACACTTGATATTATTAGAAATGCCCAGAAGATATCATATTCGTGAAGCAGAAACATAGATGTACTCCTATGAATGTGGAATATACCGAATTAGTCGATTCGAATCGGAATTGTCAATTCATCCATAACTGCTTAGTCGAAACAAACATTTTGATCGAACCACATAGTTTCGTTTGTTTGCTGTGGGTCATGTCTCGTTTCAAGATTTATCCAACGTAATCTCACTTACTTCGATTCTATTTCGATATAGTGTAGACATATCATGCTCTTATATAAATCAAATTCTCTCAATTTCACTTTGCCTCGGATTCTCTATAAAAAGGGAATGAAAGAATATATTCAATTAAATAATATGAATTTCAATTCATACTCCTTGTCCCAGATTTATACTTAATTGATTTTATTCAATCCGTTGAATTCTGAGGAACCCTTATATATAAGTTCCTATACCCAAATTAGAGACTTTGGACCTGTACTACCCCGACCTTACCCCCCAGAAACAATCGAATTATTTAATTCGAGTTCGAAGTCTTGAAAGAGCATTCCATTTCGGACCAATTTCTAGGACTAAAGATCTTGATTTGGAATGACTCGAAATACTTGTTAATGTAATAATATCTAGTAAGACCAACGGTTAGGCTTCGTGACAATAAAAAGGCTTCTTTTGAAACAAACCTACACAATGGAGCATAATGCAGTGGTAGAGTCGGATGAATTGTAAATGATCTACAGAAGATACTTCTAATGGAATGGAATCACGCGTTGTCGAACGATTCGACAGACCCACTCATAAAAATAAAAATAGAAGAGGGCGCAAACATTGATTAGGACCAAGTCATTATCTCTGAAACTGGGGTTGTTGTTCCACCAAAAAGTGATGAGTTGGGGGATTCCTAACTCATCCAAGTTCAAATGGCCCCTAATCTTCTTGCATAAAGTCTGCATCGGTAGAATTGGAATGATGAGCAATTGGATTGGAGTAAATTGGAATACAAAAAAATAAGTATTGTACAGAAACAGAAAAATAACTACTTGTTTTGCCAGGCCGGTTATACGAAGAAAAGCCTATTTTACAATGAAACTTACCAACTTCGTTTTTGAAACTCCGGCTTACAAATACAAGAACAAGAATAGGTACTAGATCCATGTGACTTACTATTCGATTTGATTTGGTTGGGTCAGGTTGGAGTTTTTAGCCAGGCTCATGTTATGATTTTGACTTCATAAATTGACTTGGGTATACCAAAGCAAAGGTGTATCACTAAATCTTTGATCATGGACAAGAAAAGAGGAAAAAGTCGTATGTCATTCACACACGAAGATTAATGAAGAAGAATGGCTTTGTTTATCCGAGATTTGAAAATGATCCGATTGGATCCATTGGAATAAATTCTTGTTTTCATTTTCATGCCCCGAGGAATCGATCTCCGTGAGCATGTGGGAATGATTCCATTTCTATGGACCAATCAACCGGCCAGCCACAAGCAATCATTAATTAGGAAATGAAAACTATACAAAAAAGTATAGGGCTATACGGACTCGAACCGTAGACCTTCTCGGTAAAACAGATCAAACTGATTATTGTCGAAATGATTCGAACTGTTTCAAAGACCCAACATGCATTTTTTTTGCATTGGGCTCTTTCATTAACTGATAGAAAGATCAGCTCGTTCACCATATTTTTTCTTGACAGGAAGATAACGAGATGGCTCCATGTGCTCTGATTCATTATTTGTATTCTGATTCAGGAGCAATACCAAAGTGTTTCAAAGAAGGGTTACCTTGACGTAGGTCTGCCTCCGGCCTAGATCAACCTGACGTTAAATGGAGTCTCTATCGCTCCGCTCCAAGAGTCAAATATGATACTTCATACACCTTAAAGTTCATAGGACGAAAAGAGGTTATTTTGAGGTCCTTATACTCATATTCATTATGCCTAGCATTGAATGGACTGGATATTCACCTTATCAATTATCAAATCAATGATGGGTTCTATTTGGCACCTGAATTGGCACCCGAATCGGACCGAACAAAATATTTGTCAGGCTGTTGTTCCCTCGAATCCATGGAGTAAGACATCGATTTCTCAATAAGATCAATTCTGTTGATTGAATGATGGACTCCCCTGAAAAAGCATTGGCGCGCGTGTAAACGAGGTGCTCTACCTAACTGAGCTATAGCCCTTGTCATAGACATCTTAACATCTAGATAATTTCTTGTCAAGATAGATATTCCATAATCCCACATGATAGCTCTCTGATACGTTTCCTGCCAAGGATTGGTATTGCTTAGAAGTCATATTCCATCTATAATTCCCGATGTGATGGGTCCCATTTTTTTTCTTTGTGATGATAAATAACCTACTTAACCCAGTGGTTAGAGTATTGCTTTCATACGGCGGGAGTCATTGGTTCAAATCCAATAGTAGGT